CCCTTCGTCCAATAGTCCTATTTTCAGGCTTTCGTAAGTTCCTTTAGGACTATGATCTAATGAACCTGTGCCCTCGTCGAGAGAAGACTTTCAAAGGGGTGATTTACGAGAAGCCTTTGTTTAAGCCTTTTTTTAGGGCTTTCCTCCCCTTTTCCCGGGAAATTAGTTTGATTGCAAGGTCGTATAAAGAAAGAGGTTAGCGGCTAGCCGGAACTCTTAAGTAAATCGGTAATCGTTTTAAGCATCTTCGTCTTTCTCACATCAATCAGTCTGAGACTTCCTTTGAAGAAGAATCAGATTCCATTCAGAGGTTGGTTTTGTTTCCCTACTTTTTGCTGTACTGGTCATAGTCTGCTTCCGCTTGCTTCTTCGCTTTATCCGGGATATGGTCTAAAGTGGGCAATGGTTCCCATACCAGTGAAAGTTCCAACGCTTACTACCATACCAGGCATGAGTAAATAGCTCAACAAAAAGGAAGTAGAACGAATGAGTCTTCTGGGCGGCACTCGTATTTTGGAAAGGAGGTTTCGGATGGGATGGCACTCTTTTCAACGTCAATTGATGATTCTCGAAAGCAAGCCAAAGTCGACTAAGCACCCGAGTAAGTTAACTGGCGAGACGGGACTCCTCAGTGTTGAATGTAGCCAGTTTCATTTTGCACTTTTCCAGGGTCCTGGCGAATAGAATAAAGTACGGAACCGAGACAAGGATAAGAAAGTGGTGGGAGATCCGCCTGCCTCCATGGAATGAATAAATGGATCGAATTCTCCAGACGTGATTCCTCTTCCTTCTGTACCGTAAAGTGGTTATTCCAGATGATGCCAGCTGGTAGATTCAATGACCCTCTACCGATGATGTGCCGAGAAAGCGATCGTGGATGTTCAATCTTTGCATAGGGGCATCTTCAACCTCAAAGACCAGCTAAGCATCATCACCTCACGCATATAGCTCTTTCCGTCGCTTTCCTTCTCCCCCTAAACCTTCCTGCCTTCCCGCCAAGAACTTGATTTCCAGTTTTCCTAGGCCTACATCCCTTGGTCCACGGATTAGCAAAGCGGGCCGATGAGATGAATTGCTTCCGGGGTAAGCCTGCCGAGGTATGCATAGCCCTGTTCTACGATGAAAGACTTTTCCGCCTAGCTTGACGACTGACAGAACTGATACTGATACCGTAGTTGCTGTTGCCTGCTCTTAGCCCGGAGGTGCTCCTGCTTATCAAGTTACTCCAGTTCGAGTTGCAAAATGGATTTTATTTACCAGTTGAAGTAGCTGAAAAAGGAGAAGTCGAAGTTCCAGTCTCGGTTGCTGTTGACGTGGACGTTGATCTAGGCAATTTCATAGCTCCTAAAGGCTGCGCTTGCGTAGATGCGGTAGCTACGGAGCAAGCGTAATTGGTCTAAGCTCTTTCGGTTTAGGGTGGGATCGATTCGATAGACTTGATCCTTAGGGGGAGTTGTCCCGTTTTTTATATACGGATATATGTTCCAGTGCTATATCCTTTTTTGTTCTTTAAGGCCGAGTCAAGCCCGCTGTAGTGCCTTCAGTCCTAGTGAGTCGATTGTATGGCTCAAAAGCCTTTTTCGTTATTATGAGTCCTATTAAAGCAAGGCAGGACTAACTGTCCTGTTAAAGCGAGATTATGGTGTGTCGTTCTTCCCGTTGATGCAAAGCTGTATACGCCTGCCTTGATCTTCTTTCTGGTTAGGGAAGCAAGCTCTGTTTGTTTTGGTCAGGTAGCCTGCTTCGCTCTCTCCGTATTATGGATTGTTTCGTTAGTTGGTCTGCTTTGCTCTCCCACTGTAACCGGCTTGCTGGCCCGCCTTCGAGATGGTCGTTTACACACGAGTTGGTCTCGTTAGGCAAGATCTTTGTGACTCTGCAGAACTTCACTTTTCTTAGAGGATCAGCACGGCAGTCTCATCCCGGCTTGTAATGGCGAAGGCTAGATTTCATGGACCAGGTTGCCGTCCGTCGCACTCACGGTCATTAGTCTGGTTAGCTCTTCCTGATAGGCTGAAAAGGATGAAAGCCCGGGTCAGGAAAGCGACCTTAAGAAGTCCATTTCCTCTCCTTTTATGGAATCGTTGATAAATATGTTACGATGCCTTCGGATGAGGGAGGCGAGAAAACCCTGATAGCTTTGGTGGCAGGATATGACTCTCTTGATGGGCCGAATGGTGAAGTGATCTGCCTGTCGCAGATCGCGATATATCTGGCGAAGAAGTAGAGGTGGAGTCCCAACCCCGGCAAACAGACATCTCATTCTCTGTTGGAAGTAAACATGTTCTCACCCCTTACTCAACATAGGGCCCACTACTCATGCCCTTTTTGGTCTGATTCGATAGGGATCTGGATGAGGCCCTTACTTAAAAGGGCGGAAGCCCCAACTGATCCACCATCTCCGTGGACGCTATGTTATCCGAACTCCCAGCATCAATGAGCCTCTTTGCACTGGCCAATTCCGACATAGATAAGGAATACAGCCTTCCTTCTCCTCCTCCTTTCTGCTGACGTTGGCTCACGTTGCCACACAATCAAACGACAGCGAAACTCTCTCCTCTCCTAAGCTTCATAGCCTCCGCTATCTTTCCGACTTGAACTTCTCTTTAGAGCTTCCCGGGCTCTAGGCTCCACAACGTTCACTCTTCCATCTTCAGCTGGTCTATTCTGAACTCCCCCAGCAGCATTCGTCCGTCTGAACATTGGGACAGTAACGAGCAAAATGCCCCACTCCTCCACATTCATAACAGTGACCGTATCTCCTCTGCTGAGCCTTTTCTTATCTCCTTTGCAGCAAGCTCCGCTGGCCTCGCGCTCCAAACTGATGGCGTCTCGACGTTCTCCTTGACGCCGTCCTGGCGCTCTCCCCCTTTAAGAAGTGTGTAAAAAGGCTCACGTTTTTTGGCTTCCTATAAAGCAACCCTCCCCCCTAGGTTGTGGCAACTTTCTACTCCTCCTGAGCTGTCTTGCCGTATCTAAAATGGCTTCGAGCATCCGGCTTCACCACTGCTGCCTGCTCTCTCCTTCTTCGGCACTTCCCAGTCCACAACAGACCTGATCTTCTCTTGATCCATCTGAATCACACCCTTGCTGATCCAATGGCCAAGAAATTGCACTTTCGTCTGAGCACCGTTTCACGTACAGCTTCTTTTCCTGCTACGTACGAGACAGGAGACGAGACTGGGCCGACTGCTTAGACGAGAACAAAAAGGGGAGATGAAAACCCGTTCCCGATTGCCTTTGATTCTCATTGGAATGGGACCTCCTCGGAGACGCTTTGAATGATTAAAACGAGCTTTTCACTCGAAAAAGAAGGAGAGTTGAACTTGTTGCATGCATCCTCTACTATGAAAGCTTACCAGGAATAAGGAATTTCTTCCGGATCATCCGCTTTAGCATAATTTCGTTTAAAGCATTTTTGAACTAGGGAATTAATTGATCGAGTCCAATCAATGGGGTCTCAGGTAAGCCCCTTCGGGCCCTTTCACTTTTAATACAACTTTCTAGTGCGCTTTTCGGTGTCGGGTGTTATAAGGCTTCCTGCCTCTGCTTGAGAATGGACTGATGGAAGGGCCTGTTCAAGGAAGTAGCTTAGGGGCGGAGAGGAGTAGGTTAATTCATCTAATGAATGAGGAAATTTGGAACATCCTTTTTTTTTTTAGTTGGAGCGCTTTGCTTGACCTGATCGTTGTGCCAAGGGCTGGTGGTGCGTTGAGCAGCTCTGAGTTCCGTTTGCCGGAGGCTATACAGCAAGCTAGAGACTTATGCTGTGCGCTGCCAACAACTGCGATTAATTCTTGGCTCCCGCTAGTAGGGCTAAACAACTGGACCATTGAGTAACTGCTCTGTAAGACTACTGAACGACTAGTCCGTGGGGCTAGACCATTGTTCCACGGGGGATTCTTACTACACTGCAGATACTGACCTTCTTTCTTCGAGGAGCACAATCAACAGCACTCCCCCTTCATCGGAGCAAAAGCGGGCAAGGGAAGTCGCCGGGTAGTATTCTAGGGTAGTTTACTTCCCCCTTACCCAACTGTGGGAGAAGAAGGATTTTGGAAGCAGTCCAGTCCCCTCCTACGGTTTGATGATTGCTTCAATCAAGAATAGGTTAATAGGTGATGCATTCAATCATCGTGCCCTTCTACGAACGAGGGAACCTCTTAATTATATGGCCACTGCTACGAGATCGCCCGGTAAAGACATAAAAAAAAATCACCCCCGGTGTCGGCGATTGAAGCGTCGGAAATAGCCAATGCGCTCATATCTCGAACTGCACGGAACCCACTACCACTACCTTTTCGATAACAAAGCCCTCGACCAAGGGATTAACCCGAAATGAGTGATTCATGCCGCTGGCTGCCCACCTCTTTCGAGCCCAAGTCAAGCAAAGGGCCTCTCCGCCGCTTGTAAAAATTGGACGTTTTGCGTTCTTTTGATCTGTCGGCGGCAACGGATCGTTTTCCGCTGTCGTTTCAGGGAGTTAAAAAGGGCTGTTCAATTTAGAGACAGCCTTTGCTTGGGTGTTCTCGGGCTTGGAACGAATGCCTTTCTAGCCCCCCGCGCACCAGGGGAGCCGCCTATGTTTGTCCGATTTTCTACAGGACACAGCCTCTAGGGTACCTATCGTCTTGGCCTTCGCTCTATCACATCACTTTGTGGTGTGGTATTGTGCTGACAAGGTATACCCTTGAAAGAAGTTTAGTAAATACGCACTTCTCGGTGACGATATCGTCATCGCGGTTGCGGACGTTTATAAGGATGTCATCAATCGCTTGGGGGTGATAAAAACCGAAGTCTTTGCTCTCTGATAGAGGCGGTCTTGAGTTCGCGAAGAAATTATGAATTCACGGTCATGAGCTATCCCCGATTAGTGTCAGAATAAGACGATCGGCGAGGCATGCGATTGCATGGATGCCGGTGTTTCGAAATCTTGGACTGACGTCTCTGCGGCTCTCTATGAGAGTTCGTGAAGCTGGTTTTCGTAGATATTCTGCAAA